ATTTATGCCTACTCTCTTTATATTTGATATTCTCCACTTCCTTATCTTATGTTTAGTATATAGTTCTAGTCGAATTTGATTCTAGTAGAATAGAATCAAAACTATTGACACATTCTATGATATTTAAATCGGATAATAGTGACATCCTCCAACTTGTATTGGAAAAACAAAGGCGGGGTAAAGTAAAATAGCCTTCTTCACAGTATATATATACTAGGATTTAGGAGTGCAGTACAAGAACTTCCCGACATCCGGTAGAAAAAGAATATAAATAAGCAAAAGACTTTTCGTAAATTTTTTGTTCCTACATAACATAATTGCCAAGAATAATTTTGTTCTTTTTACAAACTTAATGTTGATAAATGATAAATCCGCGGATCTAGAAATTCATTTCGGACAATTGGACCTTCTCAAACTGTTTCTTTTTAAGAACCAAAAAGATTTGTGCCAAAACAACAGATGCCAAAAAGAACAAAAGGCCTTGGACACGTAATGGATCTTGAAGTACTATTTCTGCATCTGCCTGACCAAACCCACCTACATTAGGATTACTTGTTAATGGTTGATCAAGTTTGATAGATTCGCCCTCTGAAACACGAAGTTCTGGTCCTGGAGGGATAATATCAAGCACTTCACGCCCATTCGCTGCATCCGTTATGGTTATTTCGTATCCCCCTTTTTCTTTTCGTATGATTTTGTTTACTATACCCGCAGCTGTAGCATTATAAACCGTATTGTTACTTTTGTTCCCGTCGGGATAAATCTGACCCCTCCCCCTGTTCCCACCGACGTATATTGGATATTTTAAGAAGTGAGCATCTTTATTAGTTGCAGGGTTCGGGGAAAGAAGAGGAAAAGTTATTTCACTATATTTCTGACCAGGAACTGGCCCTATCACAAGAATATTTTTTTTAGTGGGTCGGTAGGTCTGAAAAGACAGCTTGCCTATCTTTTCTTTCATCTCGGGCGAAATACGGTCGGAGGGGGCTAATTCAAACCCCTCTGGTAAAATAAGAACGGCCCCCACATTCAAAGACCCCTTTTTACCATTAGCAAGAACTTGTTTCAGTTGCATATCATACGGAATTCTAACAACTGCTTCAAATACAGTATCAGGGAGTACCGCTTGTGGAACCTCAATATCCACGGGCTTATTAGCTAAATGACAATTGGCGCATACAATGCGACCAGTTGCCTCTCGTGGATTTTCAAAACCCTGCTGCGCAAAAACGGGATATGCGTTTGAAATTGATGCCCGAGTTATTATATATATCATGAGGGATACGGAAATGAATTGAGTAATCTCTCCCTTTAACGAAGAAAAGTTATTTCGAATTTGCATGGTCCAATCGTCGATCCCGAAAATTTCTACAATAGAATTAGGTAGGTCACTAATACAGTTCCCTATCCGCAATTCTGCTATTTACTGAAATAATTTTACAGGAATATAGGATTCCTGGAATCCGGGAGGGATCGGATCCTCTGGATGGGTAGAAAAAGTAAGGTAAGTACGGCTTTGAATGCTTTGCTTATGTACAAAATCAAAAATATTCTAATTGGATCATTGAATCGCTTTTCACTCAGTCATTGAATGATAAATCACTACAAGTGACGGAGATACACGATTTAAATAAGAAAAAAGCCAATATTTAAAAAACGTATCTAGAATGACGGGAAAAGTGGAAACAAGAACAGATAGAATAATATCATTATTATTATGAGCAAATCCAAAATCGTTGTAGGCATAGCCAATCAGTAGTTCCCAACCGCGAGGCGAATGGAATCCAATACATAAATCAGTTACGAAAAGAATCGAAAAGGCTTTTATTGTATCGCTTAAATTATATAGGAATTCTTGAACCCAAGAGTTAAGAATAAAAAGTTCTTCATTACACAGAATCGAATAACCACTTAGAATAACGAAGCAGATTGTATTTGTCCAGAAGTTAAAAATCGTATGGATATGATCCTCATCGTGCATCTTGATTAATTGAATTGTTTCTTTCGGGAACCCTATACGAAGCTTTTCTAGACGTCTTTGCGGAAATTCCTTTATCATTTCGTCCAAGAGTAATAATTCCTCTAATTCTATTAATTTTTCTAGAATAGACTTTTCTTGAATATCATTCAAGAAGGTTTCGGGTTGACTAGTATTCCACCAATTTGTAACCCAGGATTCCAGACTTTTATTAAATGAGAGAGGGATCCACCAGGGCAAAAATACTATAAATACTATAGATGAAAGATATCTAAGGGGAATGGATGCGTTCTTTTTTTTTGTCATTTTTTCATCTGTGAGTTGTTAATGAACACACCTCATTCGTTGATTCTATGTGATCTAAGATTTCTATCAAGCATGAGTTCTATTACAAGGTATTGCGCCTATAAACCGAGTCCCCCCTTTTTTTTTAGTTGTGATTCGGCGGTTAGTCCTTGAACCTAGTGTAGAAAAACTACAGAAATCGAAGAAGAATCCACTTCGAATTCTTGATTCCAATTCGAATTGGAATCAAGAAATAATAAAAAACAAAACAATATTGTTTCCAGATATCCCAATTGATGAAATATTCGAAGCGATTCCCCCTTTCGATGAATGCCCGAAAGATTCAAATTCAAATAATGAATAGATTCATATTATTTGAATTTCGAAATGAAAGAACTTTTTTTCTATTAAAAATGTAAAACGGAAACTCTCGCATATTCCGAAAAAAAAAAGGAGTCTTGAGGGGTTCCTCCTGCCGAGAAAGCATTTATTCTGTTTATTCTTATTCTTCAGTTCATTTCTCAAAACCCTTCAATTGGTACACGCAAGAAATAGGCCAATTCCGCGGCCTTTTGCTCAATTTCTCGTGGAGTCAAATTCTCATCAGTACGATTCAAGGGAATGGCCCCCAAGCCTCTGCTTTCTATATAAAGGACACTACGAGCATAAATACCCTCTTTAACTTCTATTCTGATGGACTGAATATCTTTCATAAGGAATCGTAGAAAGATGCGGCGATTTTTTCCAGGAAACCCCCAACGAAAAATACACACTATTCCCTCTTTTGTATCAAATCGATCATAACCGCTACCTACATTCCATGTAATTGTGCACCACAAATAGGAACTAATAAAGAGACCCGCGATCCCGTAGAAAGACATCACGATCCCTTGTGGAAAAAAATTTATTTGCTGAGACGGAAATAAAGATAGCAAATTCCTATCAAGATAACTAGAAATTCCAACCACTAAGAATCCTAATGAACCTAAAAAAAGGATAAGGGCCCAGCAGACATTGCTTGTTTTGCGAGAGCCCGCTATAAATTCTATCCATATATATTCTGATCGCCAACTCATACATACTAGCTCCAGTTGCATTTTATTGGAATTGGGGAAATAACCAAAAGAAAATCAATTTTAGTTTACTTTTTTTGTTTCTGAAGTAACTCTCATCAACTAGTACTATTTTGATGTGAACTCTTAGCAGTAAGTCATTGAATTGGTTAGATCTAATAAAATACGAGCATCCCCTTCATATGATTCCCTATAGGCCGGTCCATCCATATAGATACATTGATTTTCATTGCAGACATGAGTTCAGATCACAGCCTATTTCAGATCACAGCCTATTGTTGACAATAGATAGAATTAATTTACCTAAAATATCATGTTTAGACATTAGACATGCATAAGAGCTCTTTCGTTTATGCTCGGAGAAAGCCGCTTCTTAGTCTTATACACTATTTTACTAAATGGATATCCGTCATCGCTAAGTCTTGAAAAAAAAAAACTAGATGAGAGTTGACCTTGATCCGATCGGATTTAAAAAATCTTATTTTTTTCAAGATAAAGAAATAACGAAGCCATTGCCATTGCCGGAAATACTAGGCCCACTAAAGGGACTAAAATAGAGGGAAAGCTGTTGAGAATTGTCATAGAAAGGGTACCTCGATTTAATATTTGTACCTGTTACTGGTATATAGATATCCTATAATAATTAGAATATTAATTCTAATTATTATCATATTCTAATTCGTATATAAATGTATATTAAGTATACTTATATAATTGTATATAATTATACTAAGTATACTAAATAAGTATATATACTTAGCGCAAGGAATGTCGAACGGACCTATTCATCTTTCTACATGAACTAGATGTATGATAACCCATTTTCGTTATTATTATTACTTATTTTTTTTCTTCTGTTGTTCTTAGCTTCGGATTTCTTTTTGTAATTTGTAATAAAAAAAGAAATTCTTACAAATTTCCGAAGAATTCTAACGAATCCGATCCAACAGCAGGGATTCCTAGGAAAATGGTCCTTGTTAGGAGATAGAGAAAGATGCAAGATTTTCTATTTTCTCTATTTGAATTATTTTCTCTATTTGAATGATATATACATCCGCAAGAGGGGAACAAGAAATTCGTTTTATTTGCCCTGCCCACTAATTAATTCTAAGGAAGAATGCTTTTTTATGTTGTTTTGTTGAGAGAGGTTTACTGATTACTAATCTGTCATATCGGTAAAAAAAAAGAATTATCTGCATGCTTCCTTGTACAAAGAAATCTTATGTCACCAAAGAAAAATCTATTCTTCGGATTTTGTTTTATTTTGATTCGGATAAACTAACTAACTAATTGTTAATTATTCGTCACAAAAAAAATTTCACTTAAGAACTCTACTGGAGTTTATTTTGATTCAAAGGAAAAAAGGCGTGGAACTGAAATAACTCGCTCAGAACACCTTTTAAAGGATTACGTGGTACGATTGGATCGAATAAGCCCTTATGGAATAAAAATTCAGCCGCTTGTGAACCCTCAGGTACTGTCTTATTCAATGTTTGTTCAATTACTCTTTTACCCGCAAATGCAATATAGGCATTAGGTTCAGCAATAATGATATCCCCCAACATACCAAAACTAGCAGTCACTCCACCAGTAGTAGGAGATGTAAGAATTGATACATAGAATAACTTTTTATTTAATTGATAATCATATAAAGCAGAAGATAT